AATCACATATTCATTTCTTTCGTATGAACAGAAAAATACGATGACTCAAAGAAGTTCCCTACCACGAACTTTGTACCGCGCGCATTACTTAGAACAACTAGGAAAGTAAGATAAGATAAGCAAGAATAAATAAATATTCGTCGGAATAGCGGAATACTAAATTAAGAAATGCAAAAATGAAGAAAAGGGAACCTAATATCACCTCTTTCTGTACCATAAAGAAAAGAACCAGAGATTTTTACCCTTTTCTAAAAAGAAAAAGAAGTGCCTCTATTTAGAGATTTATCTACTTAGATGAATAAATCATACTCTATCTATATTATTAACGAATATGTATCCCAACCTATCTCAAGGTATTTGGATCAATACCTATTCGGTAGATCCTTTTTTTTCTGTGCCAGGAACCAGATTTGAACTGGTGACACGAGGATTTTCAGTCCTCTGCTCTACCAACTGAGCTATCCTGACCTTTTCCTGTGCATCATCCTAGTAGAGTATTTGTATCTATGTCAATTAAAGGGACTAAAAAATCCATAAAGTATTCCAAATTCAAAATTTGGAAATGGGGGGGGGTAGTCCTATGCATTGTGCATGGCTTACTTAATAATACTTAAAAATAGAGTTAATAATCGAAGTTCCTTGCCTATACTATAATAAAAAAGAAATCTATTCAATGAATAGCATAAGATCCGTTGAGTTCTCTTCGCACTCCTTTGTGAAAGAGTAGAATGAGAAAGTTAATGAATCTTAAACCGATTGATAAAAAGAAAAAAAGAGGATAAATACTATAGTTAGAGTTAGGGAATAAAAGAGGTTTTGGGGATAGAGGGACTTGAACCCTCACGACTTATAAAGTCGACGGATTTTCCTTTTACTAGAAATTTCATTGTTGTCAGTATTGACATGTAGAATGGGACTCTCTCTTTATCCTCGTCCGATTAATCCACTTTTTAAAAGATCTCGAAAACTATGAATTGAAGGATTTGATTACTCAATATTCGATTGGAATGGATTCACAATAATTCTAAAAAAATTCTGAATTTTCTATTTCATAATCATTCCTAATTTCATTCTAAAAAAGAATAAAGAACCTATATTATGATATGGGTTCTGTGATTAATCGTTTGCTATGTCAGTATCCATATGTGTGTATTAGATGTATAAACCCCTTACTTTCTCTAATTTAGAGGGAGTTCCACTACCAACACAACGTAATCAACTCGATTCGTTAGAACAGCTTCCATTGAGTCTCTGCACCTATCCTTTTCCTTTGGATTCTAGTTCGAGAACCACTTGTTTTCTCAAAACACGGATTTGGCTCAGGATTGCCCTTTTTTAATTCCAGGGTTTCTCTGAATTTGGAAGTTATCACTTAGCAGGTTTCCATACCAAGGCTCAATACAATCAAGTCCGTAGCGTCTACCGATTTCGCCATATCCCCATTTTCCTTTTCTTTGATTGAGACCTAGATTCTTGTGTAATTTCATCCATCTCTTAGTTTTTTTTTGGAATCGTTGAATTCATTACTCGACGTAGTCTAGCAGTTTGTCTCTATTTGAGAGACCCTGCTTGTTGCAATTCAGAATTGAATTGATTCTATCGTTGATGTATTTGCAATTCAATCCGAATCAATATATCCCAAAGTTTTTCTCTCCCCCACCCTTCTTTTTTAGAGTATTCAAAATCATACTATAACGCTTGATATTCATTTTTTTTTCTAATCAGAATTAGCAATTTAATTTGCTATGATTCTATGTTCTCCTTAGTGAAATATTAATTATTAAATTATTAAGAAATAAAAAAAAATATCTCAAAAAATGTCTATAATGATCGAATGAAAATGCCAAGAAATTCGCATTTTCTCTTTATTATATCTTTCATATATATTATTCTTTTCTATGTATTAGATTACTTGTCCGAGCCATATCAAATTGAAAATATCTGAAATCAAATTCAATATAGAAATTGGAATAGATTTTATTCTATTAGAAAAATCAATTTGCGAATTAGAGAAATAAAAAGAAAGTTCAATAAATTCTATAATCCTATTTAAGGATATCCTCTAGTTAAGCATATCAAGCTAACTTTATTTTTATGAAGTTCTAGTATTTTTTTCTAAGTAGAACTTCAAATTTCGAACTAGTTAATAGCTAAGATTAATAATTAAGATCTGACATTTTACAGATTTCCTATACTATACATATTTCTATTTATTACACTATTTCTGTTATGTAAGCCCACTTAGCTCAGAGGTTAGAGCATCGCATTTGTAATGCGAGGGTCATCGGTTCAAATCCGATAGTCGGCTTTTTTCTATATCGATGTTCCATGAACAAGAATCTCTCTTTTTCTCCGAATTAAATGGAGAATCCAGGATCTATTCTGTGGTTCTACCTTACAATTTTGCTAGATACAAAACAATAAAATAAATAATATATATACAAAAAATCCAGATGTTGATGAAATTCCATTTTTTGTGGTACTTTAGTAGATTTTACTCTGTTTATCCTTTAGTTTAATTCAGTTTTAATTTCGCTGTATTCTTTAATGTAAATACAATGAAATTAATTGTGTAAAATGCAATTTCAATAAAATAAAAAAGGAGTCTTCATGTCCCGTTATCGAGGACCTCGTTTTAAAAAAATACGCCGTCTGGGAGCTTTACCAGGACTCACTAGAAAAACACCTAAATCCGGAAGTAATCTGAAAAAGAAATTCCATTCTGGGAAAAAAGAGCAATATCGTATTCGTCTTCAAGAAAAACAGAAATTGCGTTTTCATTATGGTCTGACAGAACGACAATTACTTAGATATGTACATATCGCTGGAAAAGCAAAAAGGTCAACAGGTCAGGTTTTACTACAATTACTTGAAATGCGTTTGGATAATATCCTTTTTCGATTGGGTATGGCTTCAACCATTCCTGAGGCCCGGCAATTAGTTAACCATAGACATATTTTAGTTAATCGTCGTATAGTCGATATACCAAGTTTTCGTTGCAAACCCCGAGATATTATTACTACGAAGGATAACCAAAGATCAAAATGTCTGGTTCAAAATTCTATTGCTTCATCCGACCCGGGGAAATTGCCAAAGCATTTGACGATTGACACATTGCAATATAAAGGACTAGTTAAAAAAATCCTAGATAGGAAGTGGGTCGGTCTCAAAATAAATGAGTTGTTAGTTGTAGAATATTACTCTCGTAAGACTTGAACTTAATGAAAAAAGGAAAGGTTCATAGAATTTTCTTCCCCTTCCCCTTTCCCTGAACTAAATCGACCTAAGGCCCTTAATTCGTATTTTCCCATTCAACTAGCAGAAATGGATTAACCCTAGGATCCTTTTTTTTTGTTCTTTCCTCTATGTGTATTTTACATACCACAGTAATTTACTATACTATAGAGAATTTCTATTAAATAAAGGTATTATTGCTGGAATAAACTGTTATTTGATTTGATACATTGTGATCGTTAACGTTGATGAATTAAGAGAAACGGAAAGAGAGGGATTCGAACCCTCGGTAAACAAAAGTCTACATAGCAGTTCCAATGCTACGCCTTGAACCGCTCGGCCATCTCTCCTACATAATCTTATTATGTAAAATAAACTGAGTGAATAGCGAGTTTTCCTATTCCTGCAGTACAGGTACAACCACAACCGCTCGGGGGTTCCTTGGTTCTATTGGAAAAATTCCTTTTCATCTAAGTGGAAGGATCCAGGATTTTTTTACTAGGAATTCCGCTCCCTCGAAAAGTTTTAGTTTGGGTTTTCCCCAAACCAAAGAAAAAGAGAATGGAAGAATTCTTCTTATTCCATAATAAAATAAAGGAACCCTAAAATTCTGTTTGCATAAGGTACGCTACGCCATACAATCGAAATCTAAAAAAGGGTATGAGACAATTAATGACTTTGAAAACGCGAAATAGCTGATGAGAGAAGTTATTTTTGAGAAATAGAAAAGTGGAATGAAATCCAATCTTAGTCAAATATTTCATATCTCTTCTTGTCCAAACAGAAGGAAAAGGAGACAATTTGAGCTGAGCGGAAAATCCATACCTCTCTTATCCATTTAGAGCATATATATGGATCGATCGATTTATAAGAATCGAATGTGTTTGTTTTTATGTTATTTTGTGAAGGAATGAAAACAATTCTATATAGAATGGGTTGGGAATTATGCCTAGATCCCGTATAAATGGAAATTTCATTGATAAGACCTCCTCAATTGTAGCCAATATTTTATTGCGAATAATTCCGACAACCTCAGGGGAAAAAAGGGCATTTACTTATTATAGAGATGGTGCGATTTGACTCTTTTTTTTTTTTAGCCCTACCTACACCTCAGTCTTACGAGAAAGAGAGGGGGTTCGCATAGAGAGAACAAAATTAGTAAAGGAAACCCACGCTTGGAGAAGGTGAGGTGAACTAACAATTCCTTCTGTCGTGTATCCTCGATTGATGCGGCCTCAGATGCTTCAATTGTAGATTTGAGTATTGAGCGAAAGGTTACACCTACAGGATAGGTTCTGTATTACAGGCCAATCCTACTCTACTAGTACCAATAGGCAGCATAGGGGAGAAAAGCACTACACCTAGAAATAGGAATCAACAAGAGAAAAACTTTGTTAGAAATTAGACCTTTCCTGATCGGTATCAGGGCTGGGAAGAATGGTTGGGATAACAAACAACCATCAGGTTTGTACTTTGGATACCCCTATAACCATCAAAGATCGTTGAAGTGGCTAATTCCTCTAAATAGGAGGCGTTGAGAACAAAGAAATTCTTGGAGCTATCGTTTTCCTCTAGCATTAATAGAATTCATTGGTGTTAAGAAAAACCTCTTGCGGGAAGGTTGGCTAGAGATTTCTTGGAAAAATACCAGCCCCTTTCGGTCCATAATGAGATGGGACTAATTCTATTTTTATTCTATAGATTATTTCGCTTAGTACTATGTACAGAAGGGAGGAGCCGTATGAGATGAAAACCTCATGTACGGTTTTGGAACGGAGATTTTTTGAATAGAATGAACGACCGTAACGGATGTTGGCTCAATCCGAAGGAAATTATGCGGAAGCTTTGCAGAATTATTATGAAGCTACGCGACTAGAAATTGATCCCTATGATCGAAGTTATATACTCTATAACATAGGCCTTATACACACAAGCAATGGAGAGCATACAAAGGCTTTGGAATATTATTTCCGGGCACTAGAACGAAACCCCTTCTTACCGCAAGCTTTTAATAATATGGCCGTGATCTGTCATTACGTGCGACTATCTCCACTATAGAAAGAAGAAAAAAAAGAAAGGATCAAATTTTCTAGTAAATACTAGAAAAAGGGCTTTCTACATAGGGATCGTCAAAACAACGATTTTGCCCTATCAGCTGTAGGAAGGAAGGACACTTCACGAGAATCAAAATAGGAAGAAAGTATGGCCTATACTACTACTCTATGGATAAAGTTCCCAAATTGATAGAGAAAGCACCGTAAAGATCCATTAGTGAGCGACTGGGTCGATACAACTAAAAAAAACTGCTTACTTATCCCATGATATGGGGCAAAATTTAGGAATCTGCTTATGTAATAGAGCCGATCCACTAAGGAATTAAGCAGCGGTGTAGTATCAGATCCCAAAGATAGTAAGTTCTTTTTTCTTTCTTATGGGAAAAAGTCTTTTTCAAGGATTCTATAGAAATTTCATATATGAAACCGAGATAGTTACCTTTCTGAAAATTCGAACGAAGGCTATAGGTCTATCTATGCTTCATTCTTCTGAAGGTGGGAGAAAAGATCAAACTGATTATTGATCAAAATTAGGGTTTGAAACTTAGGTAATTAACTTCTTCTGCTTAACCCAAGAAGAAATTGGATCGATTTTTGAGAAATCGAATTCAGTTAAGATAGGGAAAATTAAGATAGCAATTTCTGAGCCGTATGAGGTAGGAAACTCTCAAGTACGGTTCTAGGGGAAGGAACCACCTATTCCGACCGAGGAGAACAGGCCATTCTACAGGGTGATTCGGAAATTGCGGAAGCTTGGTTTGATCAAGCTGCTGAGTATTGGAAACAAGCTATAGCGCTTACTCCGGGAAATTATATTGAAGCACAGAACTGGTTGAAGATTACGAAGCGCTTTGAATTTGAATAAGACCACTCCCCTTTTTCATAAAATGGGTAGTTTGGTTGTTGATCCATTAATCAAATAAATTAGGTCGGAAGATCGAATCAAGAATTTCATTATATCCCTTTCTTCTACCTTCTATTTTATATGATATTTCATAAGGATAAACGATAGGGATAGGGTCTAGAATAGAAGTAATAAAGCGAATAAAGGGGGACAATCTAAATATTGCTAATATATCAGGACCGTCTTATTAATAATTCTAATGAGTTATCTTGGAATTTGGAATCGAATAAAAAAATCTATACTCAAGGAAAGTAGATGTAGATAGGAGCTTATACCCTCAAAAAAAAATACACTAGCTTCTTAAATTAAAAAAAGATTTTTTTTGTTACGTCGGGAAATAATTTTCCAAGAGAAACAATGTCCATTAGGCACCTAATCCTTATGTCATAATAGATCCGAACACTTGCCTCGGATTGACTTCAATATATAATTGCTCCAGTGAATAACTAAAAAAAAATAGAAGGACGATAGATAGTAAAGAAAAGGACTAATCATAATATCTATCTTTCAAAGGTTCACTAAAAAGACAGTTGGCGGGTCTCTTTGTATGTCTTGTCCGGAAAGAGGAGGACTTAATGATTATTCGTTCGCCGGAACCAGAAGTAAAAATTGTTGTGGATAGGGATCCTGTAAAAACATCTTTTGAGGAATGGGCCAAACCCGGCCATTTCTCAAGAACAATAGCTAAGGGCCCTGATACTACCACTTGGATCTGGAACCTACATGCTGATGCTCACGATTTCGATAGTCATACCGGTGATTTGGAAGAGATCTCTCGAAAAGTCTTTAGTGCTCATTTCGGTCAACTCTCCATTATCTTTCTTTGGTTGAGTGGCATGTACTTCCATGGTGCCCGTTTTTCCAATTATGAAGCATGGCTAAGTGATCCTACTCACATTGGACCCAGTGCTCAGGTAGTTTGGCCAATAGTAGGGCAAGAAATATTGAATGGTGATGTAGGCGGGGGTTTCCGAGGAATCCAAATAACCTCTGGGTTTTTTCAGATTTGGCGAGCATCTGGAATAACTAGTGAATTACAACTCTATTGTACCGCAATCGGTGCATTGATTTTTGCATCGTTAATGCTTTTTGCTGGTTGGTTCCATTATCACAAGGCCGCTCCCAAATTGGCCTGGTTCCAAGATGTAGAATCCATGTTGAATCACCACTTAGCGGGGTTATTAGGACTTGGGTCTCTTTCTTGGGCGGGACACCAAATCCATGTATCTTTACCGATTAACCAATTTCTTGACGCTGGGGTTGATCCTAAAGAGATACCACTTCCTCATGAATTTATCTTGAATCGCG